CTACTTGGGGATAAAAAAAGCACCTGTACCCTTGTTGATCTCTCAGAAATTTTATAAAAAGGGCTTTCTAGAGACCCCAAAAGACCAATTCTTGCATGAATTGCTAAGGATCCAATAAGTCCAACATTAATTCCTTCAGACGTGTCAATTGGGCAAATACGCCCGTAGTGACTAGGATGGATATCTCGTATCCGAAAACTAGCCGTACGCCCTGTCACTCCTCCAGGGCCCAAATAACTCAATTTTCGACCATGAACTATTTGTGTCAATGGATTAGTTCGATCCAAAACTTGGGATAATGGGTGTAAACCAAAAAAAGATTCATAAGTCGTTGTTAATGGAGTTGAAATTACCAAATTCTGAGGAATAGGTATTAATTTATGCCGAATTGCTCCACATATAGTTCCTCGAACCACATTTTCTAAACGAACCAGAGCCAATCCGCATTGATCTTGTAAGAGATCTGATACAGAGCGAATACGTTTATTTTTCAAATGATTCATATCATCAAGTGTACCCATTCCAAATTTCATTCCAATCAAATGATCTGTGGCTGCCAATATATCACGCGGTAACAAAAACGTATTGTTTTGGTGTATATCAAGATTAAGTCGACGATTCATATTTCGTCGACCAATCCTTCCTAATTCGCATTTTTGTTGAAAAAATTTTTTTTGTAATTCTTTACATAAAGATTCCGAAAATACCGGGTCTCCTCCTACACAAGCAAATTGTTGATAAAACTCCAAAATGGCATTTTCCTTTGACCCAAAAATTTTTTTATCTTTATCATTCAAGAAAGACAAAAAAATTTCCGGGTAGCAAACATTATCCAGAATTTCTTTTAGATTCGAACCCATAGCTGATGATAGAACTAGAATAGATATTTTCTGCTTCCTACTCACACGAGCCCATAGCCTTGCTTTTCTATCAATCTCTAATTCTGATCTTCCTCCCCAATCTGATATTATGGTGCCGGTATAGACCGAAATTCCGTTATGGTCCAATTCTGCCCGGTAATAAATACCGGGGCTTTGTAATATTTGATTGATCACAATTCTGTATATTCCATTTACTATAAAAGTTCCCAGGGAATTCATGAGAGGAATGCTTCCAATAAAAATTGTTTGTTCTTGCATATCCCTGCTGGTTTTCCAAATTAATCCTGCGGATACAAATAACTCGGAAGAATATGTAAGTGATTTATACACAGCAGCCTTTTCTTTTATCACGGGTTCTACCAATTGATATGTCTCCACAAATAATTGAAATTCAATTTCTTGATCTGTATCCTCAATTTTTGGAAACTTATTAAGCTCTTCCGGTAAGCCCTGATCCATGAACCGACAAAATCCTTCAAATTGTATCTGATTAAACCCAGGTATTGTAGACATCAGCTTATTTCCCTCTCGTAACATTTGAACCCAATTCCTCATTTGTTTAAAAATCCCTGTTTTGGATCATTCTTTATTGAATCATATCGATCGATCTAGCTCGGATGGAATCTATATTCTGTTTACTAAATCACATAAAATTTTACAAAAAAATTCCATATATATATCATGTATGAAATACGTATGAACGGAGGAATACAGAAAATTTTCTATTTTGCGGAGAAAAGATCTATTTTAGTACTATTCGTAATATACGCTTGTATTGTAAAGCAAAGCGGGTTAGAGTTAGTAATAAATGCGTGCCCCGATATCTAATCTATATTTCGTATATAAGATACGCAATTGTCTGTGTAATTTCTGTTATGGTTCCGGGGTTTACATATATGTATAATTGTTGTTATAATCGAAATAAATATTTTCTTTTTTTGAAAAGACGCAAAAAGAATTCTTTTTTATCATTTGAATTTTCTTATGTCATTGGGGAAACATGATTTGAAGTCAAAATCTAAGACTCGTTCATGAATTCCAAAAAAGTTAATGGGTCCAATTTCTTATGAGTTTTTACTTTTGTGACTGAAAGTCTATATTTTTTTTTGTATGGATCCAATTTTAAAAAAGTAAAGGCTTTTTGTTAGTTAGGAAGGGAATTAAGGAAATGGGATTAAAGGATTAAAAACGCAAGTACAATAAACAAAGTTCAATAATTCACCCCCAAAAGAAAGAATTTGCATATATATTTTTGGCGGCATGGCCGAGTGGTAAGGCGGAGGACTGCAAATCCTTTATTCCCCAGTTCAAATCCGGGTGTCGCCTGATTCTAAAAAAAAAAGGAAATATCCTAATCCCTTAGAGTCTCTTGATACGTACTTGATTCTAAGCATCTAGTGGACGGTAAATCTTTGTATCTAAAATTAAAGCAAAATTTTTTGACTCTGTATCATTGATTTCACTATTATTAGTAAACAATAATGGAATAATTCCTTCATATTCATAGAAATAGGGGACATAATTCACATGGATATTGTAAGTCTCGCTTGGGCTGCTTTAATGGTAGTCTTTACATTTTCTCTTTCACTTGTAGTATGGGGGAGAAGTGGACTCTAGAAAAACGACTTACCTTAGCTAATTTTAACTAAATGAGTTTTTTGTTGAGGAATCAAACTATATCAATTGTTTTATAGATCACTCCGTAAAGTTTTTAAAAATTTAAAAGATACTAATGTCAATCAAACAGATATTTCAAAAATTCCCATGTTATGCTTATTTTTTGAAAATAAATTAATGCATTTTTACTAAATTTCGACGAACAGGTTCTGATCCAAATTTTATTAGGGAGGACAGGGAACAACAGACCTTTTCCTTATGTTTTCTCCTAAAAAAAAAAGCCAAGATAAAGCCGTTCTCTTTTTTTATTAGGAGAATATTAATCAGATACATACTTTGTAGAGGAAAGAACATAGGCATAGTTGTTGTTCAACAAAAATATACACATAATAAGATCTTGGTTCCGACGAGTTGCATATTGGATACTTAGCGCTTGTTTTATCGTTTTATAAAATGGATTTCTGCTTTATCGACCCATTTCATATCCTGGGTTAAATTTAAATAATGTACGATACTTTATTTTCGAAATTCGATGAAGTTTCCATACGATAGAATAGGTTTGATCATATATAAACCAGTCAATTAATTAAAAATGGATTTCTTGGGTTGAGAATGCTAAAAAAAATTATTAAATTGATATTGATACATACCTTTGATTCTTTCGGTGGATACTCCGATTTTTTTGGATTGATCAAAAAAAATCCAAATCGATCCAATAGATCGAGCAAAACAATAGAATTAGGATCAATATCTACATAACATAGCTGGGGATACGTATTAGAGATTAGTCAATCTTTAATTAAGTCTGTATCTTTAGTATATTACAACTTTATACACGACAAAAAAACGACTAATCTAATACTAAAAAATAGTATGGTAGAAAGAAATATATATTTCTTTCTACCATACTATTATCAAATCTAATCAAATACTTATGATTCTAGCCTGCTCATTTTTCAGTTAACAAACGAAATTGAAATACCTTTTTTCCATTTTCCAATCGTTGATAAAGAACGAAGAAGTCAAGTTTAAGTCAAACTAATTATTTTGGCTGACCGTTTTTACATAAATGATAAGTAGAAAAGCAGTAGGAACTAGAATGAAGAGCGCAGTAGCAATAAATGCAAGAATATTGACTTCCATAATTTCCTCGTTTTTTAGTTCGCAATAACTCGGGATTTGATCCCATAGAGATGATAAAAATGTCACCTGTAAATTCAATGGAATGAATTCCATTTTGATGATATTGAATCGGATTAATATCATGAATAACAATATCTAAACTATCATATTAATTCGCCGTCGCAAATTGAATAGTATAACATAGGCGAATCTTTTATCCATACTGAATAACAAAATATATTATATAATTCGTGATCTAATCCATTTTTGACCATAAATGACAGTTTTCTTTCCATCTAACGAAGTCTCATCTGACCACCTTTCTTTTTCTTTTACACTGGTTACAAAAAAAAAAGAAAGGAAAAGCGGACAAAAAAGAGGTTAAGTTCTAAAATACTTTCTTTTTTTTTATAATAAAAAAAGGCGAGTCCTGGTACAAAAAATAGAATCTAATAGTGTATCAAATTCATTATTATTTTTTTTAGATGTTTGCTTTTTTTTATAGAACTCAAATTCAAGTCTAAACTTAATTATTTTTTTTTTAGAAAAAAAAAATAAAAAAATATTCTTCATTACAAGGAGTCTCAAAAAAAGGATAGGATCCTTCTTTGATCTTTCTTTTTGGATCCGTCGGGACTGACGGGGCTCGAACCCGCAGCTTCCGCCTTGACAGGGCGGTGCTCTAACCAATTGAACTACAATCCCAAGGAACTAAGGTATACAATATCTTTTTCTTTTTTTATCATTTGATTCAAAACATTTTTAGTTCGAATTTTTTTGTTGTAACAAAGAAGGGAGTTATAAGTGATATATTGATCTCTGCAAGAATATGTACTTGAGTGCGAACAACACGAATTACTAGTTTTCTAAAAAAAAATTTATGTAAAAAAATCTTTCACTAAAACTAAAGAAAGCAGGTTTTCTTTTTTTTTTTTCAAATTATCACTCACATAGTATAGTAAGTAAGTATGAATCTAGATCATTGTCTAGATCAAAATTTAAATTTCCCGGAACAAAAAAATTGAATTAAATAGAGCAAGAAAACAAATGAAAAACAGAAAATTGGACTCTTTTATTACGCGTATCAGCCGTTTGGGGAGGACAAATATCTTCATCTTATAGTAGGTGAGATATTTTTTGGGCCGAGCTGGATTTGAACCAGCGTAGACATATTGTCAACGAATTTACAGTCCGTCCCCATTAACCGCTCGGGCATCGACCCAGGATGAATCTATTCAATTTTAGGTTTATTGATTAGATTTATTGATCATCCATGATCAATTTACTTTTGTAGTACCCTACCCCCAGGGGAAGTCGAATCCCCGCTGCCTCCTTGAAAGAGAGATGTCCTGAACCGCTAGACGATGGGGGCATACGTAC